AACCCTATTTTTCTAGTTCCTATGATGCACTTGGAGCTTATCAACAGAAACGAATTAGTTTAGATAGTCCTTTGTGGCTCCGATGGAGACTAGATCAACGTGTCATTGGCTCAAGAGAAGTTCCCATCGAAGTTCAATATGAATCTTTGGGTACTTATCATGAGATTTATGGGCACTATCTAATAGTAGGAAGTGTAACAAAGGAAATCCGTTGTATATACATTCGAACTACTCTTGGTCATATTTCTTTTTATCGGGAAATAGAAGAAGCCATACAGGGGTTTTGTCGAGCCTACTCATACGATATCTAAACTAAGAAATCAGATTAGGCGATGTTCGTGCCCATGGGAATTCGGGTCTCCCCAATTTCACCGGTATCATAATTTCTGAATTTCTGCGTGAATCAAGATTGAGATTGAGGAAAGGAAGTTTTCGAATCACTAACTCAGGTCCATTGTCGAATCCTACTTAGCAGAATAAATATAAGAGGTACTGTACTTATGGCAGAACGGGCTGATCTGGTCTTTAACAATAAAGTGATAAATGGAACTGCTATGAAACGACTTATTAGCAGGTTAATAGATCATTTCGGAATGGCATATACATCACATATCTTGGATCAAGTAAAGACTTTGGGTTTCCAACAAGCCACTGCTACATCTATTTCATTAGGAATTGATGATCTTTTAACAATCCCTTCTAAGGGATGGTTAGTCCAAGACGCTGAACAACAAAGTTTTATTTTGGATAAACACCATCATTATGGGAATGTACACGCGGTAGAAAAATTACGTCAATCCATTGAGATATGGTATGCTACAAGTGAATATTTGAGACAAGAAATGAATCCTAATTTTCGTATGACTGATCCTTCTAATCCAGTATATCTAATGTCCTTTTCGGGAGCTAGAGGAAATGCATCTCAGATACACCAATTAGTAGGTATGAGAGGATTAATGTCGGATCCCCAAGGACAAATGATTGATTTACCCATTCAAAGCAATTTACGCGAAGGACTTTCTTTGACAGAATATATAATTTCCTGTTATGGAGCCCGCAAAGGAGTTGTAGATACTGCTGTACGAACATCAGATGCTGGATACCTCACACGTAGACTTGTTGAAGTAGTTCAACATATTATTGTACGTAGAACAGATTGTGGCACTATCCGAGGTATTTCCGTGAGTCCTCGAAATGGGATGACGGAAAAAATTTGTGTCCAAACACTAATTGGTCGTGTATTAGCAGACGATATATATATCGGTCTACGATGCCTTGCCACTCGAAATCAAGATATTGGGATTGGACTTGTCAATCGATTCATAACCTTTCGAGCACAACCAATATATATTCGAACCCCCTTTACTTGCAGGAGTACATCTTGGATCTGCCAATTATGTTATGGTCGGAGTCCTACTCATGGCGACCTGGTCGAATTGGGAGAAGCTGTAGGTATTATTGCGGGTCAATCAATTGGGGAACCAGGGACTCAACTAACATTAAGAACTTTTCACACCGGTGGGGTATTCACAGGCGGTACTGCCGAGCATGTACGAGCTCCTTCTAATGGAAAAATAAAATTCAATGAGGATTTGGTTCATCCCACACGTACCCGTCATGGGCATCCTGCTTTTCTATGTTCTATAGACTTGTATGTAACTATTGAGGGTCGGGATATTCTACATAATGTAAATATTCCACCAAAAAGTTTGATTTTAGTTCAAAATAATCAATATGTAGAATCAGAACAAGTGATTGCTGAGATTCGTGCTGGAACGTCCACTTTTCATTTTAAAGAGAAGGTACGAAAACATATTTATTCTGAATCAGAGGGAGAAATGCACTGGAGTACCGATGTCCACCATGCACCTGAATATACATATGGTAATGTTCATCTATTATCAAAAACGAGTCATTTATGGATATTAGCGGGAGGTCCGTGTAGATCAAGTATAGTGTCTTTTTCGCTCCACAAGGATCAAGATCAAATGAATGTTTATTCTTTTTCTGTCGAAGAAAGATATATCTCTGACCTATCAATGACTAATGGTCGAATAAGACATAAATTGTTGGATACTTCTGGTAAAAAAGATAAGAAAATTATTGACTATTCGATAAGACCTGATCAAACGATATCTAATGGTCATTGGAATTTAATATATCCTTCTATTATCCAAGGGAATTCTTATCTCTTGGCGAAAAAGCGAAGAAATAGATTCATCATCCCATTACAATATGATCAAGAACGAGAGAAAGAACTAATACCCTGTTTTGGTATTTCGATCGAAATACCAAAACAGGGTATTTTACGTAGAAATAGTATTCTTGCTTATTTTGATGATCCACGGTACAGAAGAAGCAATTCAGGAATTACTAAATACGGGACCGTAGAGGTCAATTCAATCATAAAAAAAGAGGATTTGATTGAGTATCGAGGATCAAAAGAATTTAGCCCGAAATACCAAACGAAAGTAGATCGGTTTTTTTTCATTCTCGAAGAAGTGCATATCTTACCCGGATCTTCGTTGATAATGGTCCGGAACAATAGTATCATTGGAGTAGATACGCAACTCGCTTTAAATACAAGAAGTCGAGTAGGCGGATTAGTCCGAGTGGAGAGAAAAAAAAAATATATTGAACTAAAAATATTTTCCGGAGGTATTTATTTCCCTGAAGAGGCAGATAAGATATCCAGGCACAGCGGCATTTTGATACCACCGGAAACAGAAAAAAAAAATTCTAAGGAATCAAAAAAATTGAAAAATTGGATCTATGTCCAACGGATCACACCTACCAAGAAAAAGTATTTTGTTTTGGTTCGGCCCGTAGTCACATATGAAATAGCTGATGGCATAAATTTAGCAACACTTTTTCCTCAAGATCTCCTGCGGGAAAAGGATAATGTCCAACTTAGAGTTGTCAATTATATCCTTTATGGAAATGGCAAGTCAATTCGAGGAATTTCTCACACAAGTATTCAATTAGTTCGGACTTGCTTAGTATTGAATTGGGATCAAGAACAAAAAGGTTCTCCAGAAGAGGTTCACGCTTCCTTTGTTGAGGTAAGAACAAATGATCTGATTCGAGATTTCATAAGAATTGAGTTAGTCAAGTCCACTATTTCGTATACCGGAAAAAGATATGATAGGTCAAGTTCAGGATTGATTTCCGATAATGGATTAGATCGCACAAATATCAATCCTTTTTTTTACAAGGCCAGGATTCAATCACTTACCCAACATCAAGGTACTATTGGTACATTGTTAAATCGAAATAAGGAATGCCAATCTTTGATAATTTTGTCATCATCCAATTGTTCTCGAATTGGTCCATTCAATGGTTCAAAATATAACAATATGACAGAAGAATCGGATCCCATAATCCCAATTATGGATTTGTTAGGTCCCTTAGGCACTACTGTACCTAAAATAGCGAATTTCTATTCATCTTACCATTTAATAACTTATAATCATATCTTGTTAAAGAAATATTTGCTACTTGACAATTTTCAACAGGCTTTCCAAGTACTTCAAGTACTTAAATACTGTTTAATAGATGAAAATAGGAGGATTTATAATCCCGATCCATGCAGTAACATCATTTTGAATCCATTCCATTTGAATTGGCACTTTCTCCATCACGATTATTGGGAAGAGGCATCTACAAAAATGAGTCTTGGACAATTTTTTTGTGAAAATGTATGTCTATTCAAATACGAACCACACGTAGAAAAATCTGGTCAGATCATAATTGTTCATGTTGACTCCTTAGTTATAAGATCGGCTAAGCCCTATTTGGCCACTCCAGGAGCTACTGTTCATGGCCATTATGGAGAAATCTTTTACGAGGGAGATACATTAGTTACATTTATATATGAAAAATCGAGATCTGGTGACATAACGCAAGGTCTCCCAAAAGTGGAACAAATCTTAGAAGTACGTTCTATTGATTCAATATCGATGAACCTCGAAAGGAGAGTTGAAGGTTGGAACGAAGGTATACCAAAAATTCTTGGAATCCCCTGGGGATTCTTGATTCAAGCTGAGCTAACCATAGTTCAAAGCCGTATCTCTTTGGTTAATAAAATCCAAAAGGTTTATCGATCCCAGGGGGTACAGATCCATAATAGACATATAGAGATTATTGTACGTCAAGTAACATCAAAAGTGTTGGTTTCAGAAGATGGAATGTCTAATGTTTTTTCACCTGGGGAATTAATCGGATTGTTGCGAGCGGAACGAGCGGGGCGTGCTTTGGACGAAGCGATCTCTTATCGGGCAATACTATTGGGAATAACGAGGGCATCTTTGAATACTCAAAGTTTCATATCCGAAGCAAGTTTTCAAGAAACCGCTCGCGTTTTAGCAAAAGCTGCTCTACGGGGTCGTATTGATTGGTTGAAAGGCCTGAAAGAGAACGTTGTTCTGGGTGGGATTATACCTGTTGGTACCGGATTCAAAAAATTAGTGCACCGTTCAAGGCAAGACAAGAACATTCATTTGGAAATCAAAAGAAAGAATCTATTCGACTTGGAAATGAGAGATATTTTGTTACACCATAGAGAATTATTTTGTTCTTACCCATGAGACATCAGAGCAATCGTTTACGCGATTTCATGATTCCTAAGAGCAGATTCTTTTACTTTAACTATCTTTTAACTTTTCACTATCTGTCTTTTAACTTAACTATCTGGTCCGAGTATTGATTTGGTAAAAAAATAAGTAATTAAAAGACATTAATGGTTTGTACCGTGTATCCACGGTAGAAGGTTCCATCGGAACAATTATTTATTTCAAAGTACCTCGTCTCTTTGTTAAAAAAAAAGAAAAAACAAAAAGGAAGTGTGGGGAAAAATGACAAGAAGATATTGGAACATCAATTTGGAAGAGATGATGGAGGCCGGAGTTCATTTTGGTCATGGTACTAAGAAATGGAATCCTAGAATGGCCCCTTACATCTCTGCAAAGCGTAAAGGTATTCATATTACAAATCTCACTAGAACGGCTCGTTTTTTATCAGAAGCCTGTGATTTAGTTTTTGATGCAGCAAGTAGGGGAAAAAACTTCTTAATTGTTGGTACCAAAAATAAAGCAGCGGATTCAGTAGCATCAGCTGCGATAAGGGCCCGGTGTCATTATGTTAATAAAAAATGGCTCGGTGGTATGTTAACGAATTGGTCTACTACGGAAACGAGACTTCAAAAGTTCAGGGATTTAAGAGCAGAACAAAAGATGGGGAAACTCAACCGTCTTCCCAAAGGAGATGCTGCAATGTTTAAGAGAAAATTATCTGCCTTGCAAACATATCTCGGCGGTATAAAATATATGACGGGATTGCCTGATATTGTGATCATCGTTGATCAGCAAGAAGAATATATGGCTCTTCGAGAATGTGTAATTTTAGGGATTCCGACGATTTGTTTAATCGATACAAATTGTGACCCCGATCTCGCAGATATTTCGATCCCAGCCAATGATGACGCTATAGCTTCAATCCGATTGGTTCTTAACAAATTAGTATCTGCAATTTGTGAGGGCCGTTGTAGCTATATAGGAAATCGTTGATTATGATTAAGAATAATTAGTTAATTATTTGGGGATTTTATAGGTTTATTGGATCGGTTACTACTCTTGAATAAAAAAAAAAAAAGAAAAAAAAAAATGGAAATGCGGACATATTGATAACATGTTATGATGTTATGTGATTTCTTGGCATCCTATGTAATTTCTTGATATCCTAAATATAGGATTAATGAGTACAATTAGTGATTCAAGTTGGTGAGTTGAGAAAGAGATGGTTGAATCAAAATAATTTATTTTTTGAAGTTCCATTTTTGTTAGAGGGCCATATGAATGTTATACCATGTTCCATTAAAACACTCAAGGGGTTATACGATATATCGGGTGTAGAAGTAGGCCAACATTTCTATTGGCAAATAGGAGGTTTACAAGTCCATGCCCAAGTACTTATCACTTCTTGGGTAGTAATTGCTATCTTATTAGGTTCGGTCATCCTAGCTGTTCGGAATCCACAAACCATTCCGACCGGCGGTCAGAATTTCTTCGAATATGTCCTTGAATTTATTCGAGACTTGAGCAAAACCCAGATTGGAGAAGAATATGGTCCTTGGGTTCCCTTTATTGGAACTATGTTCCTATTTATTTTTGTTTCTAACTGGTCAGGTGCTCTTTTACCTTGGAAAATTATACAGTTACCTCATGGGGAGTTAGCTGCGCCCACGAATGATATAAATACTACTGTTGCTTTAGCTTTACTCACGTCAGTCGCATATTTTTATGCGGGTCTTAGCAAAAAAGGATTAGGTTATTTTGGGAAATACATTCAACCAACTCCAATACTTTTACCAATTAACATCCTAGAAGATTTCACAAAACCCTTATCTCTTAGTTTTCGACTTTTCGGGAATATATTGGCTGATGAATTAGTAGTTGTCGTTCTTGTTTCTTTAGTCCCTTCAGTAGTTCCTATACCTGTCATGTTTCTTGGATTATTTACAAGTGGTATTCAAGCTCTTATTTTTGCAACGTTAGCTGCGGCTTATATAGGTGAATCCATGGAGGGTCATCATTGACTAGCTTTCAAAATAAAATAGTCTTTTTATTATTATTATTAAGTAAGTTTATCCCAATTCATGCATGGTTCAAGATAATCCAATTGGTTGGGGAACATAATAACGTATTACTATATGACTTAGAGTTGTAGGAGAAAAGATGGACGATATTACAGAATTGTAAAAAAAAAGAAGGGTGGTTTACGTTATGGAAGAAACAAATATATATGTGATATTAGAATGACATTAGATATTCATTAGTTATAGTTATATAAGGCTATCCCTATCATCCTATATAATATCACTATATTACATAATTACATACTATTACTATTTTTATAATCATAACTTCTACTCTGTAATCATAATATAATCCTATAATAATAATATAATAATATAAATATAATATATAATAAATAAATAATAAATAAGTATTAGTTAATATAATCATTTATAATTATATTACCGATAATTATTGGTATTAATTATTACTATATATTGATATTGGTACTACTACATACTTTTATATTACTACATTTTGATATTACTACATATTGATATATTGATATTGTTGATATATTGATATTGATTTGTATTGGTATTAATTTGATTGATATTGATTGCAGCTCACACTGCATTTAGTCACACTCCATTTAGATGGATTTCAATATCAGTCCTTCTATTTTGTCTGTGATTGTGGATTGAATGAACAAAGGGATGAACTCAAGAATGGTGTAGTAAAGAACGAAGAATTAAATGAAAGAATGGTTCGAAACAAAGAAATACAATAGTTAGAACTATATGCATATGGATTTACAAAAACTCCATTATGGGTAAAAACGAGATAGTTGTGACGATTCAGTTCAGTAATTTAGTAATATTATCATTTCAATTCGGAGTTTTTAGTTACTTCGGACCGCTGGATCTTAATGATAAAATGAGTAATAATTCATTGGTTCATTGTATCATTAACCATTTCTTTTTTTGTGCGAGGAACTTACCATGAATCCACTGATTTCTGCCGCTTCCGTTATTGCTGCTGGATTGGCCGTGGGGCTTGCTTCTATTGGACCTGGAGTTGGTCAAGGTACTGCTGCAGGCCAAGCTGTAGAAGGTATTGCGAGACAACCAGAAGCAGAGGGTAAAATACGAGGTACTTTATTGCTTAGTCTAGCTTTTATGGAAGCTTTAACAATTTACGGACTGGTCGTGGCGTTAGCGCTTTTATTTGCGAATCCTTTTGTTTAATCCTAGAAATAAATAGAAAAAAAGCATGTAAGGTACTTTTTTCTTATTTTATTAACTTTAACCTGGAATTGCCCTTTGCTTCTTCGAATTATATTAACACTTTACTTATAAATTACTTATTTGTTGAGACAATACGCCAGGAAGGGCTGATTTAAGGATGAGGAATTACCAGATTCGCTTGCTTTCTTCCTTTCTGCCTTAGCTTAGTACAATAGAAAACTTTTTGACTTTCATTGTTTGAAGCGTTTCAACAAACGAAATAGTTATCAATTGATATGAGATCTAAGACCTAAGTAAAGTATCTTATTGGAAACTTCTTGAAAACTTCAAAAAATAATAAATTTCAAACAAATTAAATTACTAGATTTAATCTATTGCCATTAAATAAAGTGGAAATTAAATTAATAAAAAGAAATCGATCAAAAAAAAGGCGAGTGAAGTGATACAAAAAGAACTCTGTTCTTTGTTAGTCCTATCCATAAGAGAGGGGAGCATATGAAAAATGTAATCGATTCTTTCGTTTCCTTGGGTCACTGGCCATCCGCCGGGAGTTTCGGGTTTAATACCGATATTTTAGCAACAAATCCAATAAATCTAAGTATAGTGCTTGGTGTATTGATTTATTTTGGAAAGGGAGTGTGTGCGAGTTGTGTATTTCAAGAATAGGTTGGATCCATCCAACTGCACTTTATTTATGGTATTTATAGGAGAAATAGGAAAAAGGTGCACGATCTCGACGAATTACTTCTGAATAAATTAAGAAATCATATGTAAGAACCATAGCATTTCGTGACTTATTGGTAAATCCACTTTGATTCTCTATCAACCAATAATGTGAGACCATTAACATGGTTAAAGCTAAATTGTTTAAAGTCCAGGTAAAACATGGTACTCTTTCTACCACTTCTACCACTACGTTAGTAACGAAATGGTTCAAAAAAATAGTTGGTAATTTATTTGATTTGATATAGAACACTCATATCGATAAAAGAATTTGAACCATTTACTAGAAAAATGAGCACTTTGCTTTTTTTATCTAATGCCGAAATGACGACCTATGTATAAAAAAAGAGGAATTTTTGGACTTGAAGAAACAAATCAAAAATATAATAATTATCATTTTCATTTTTAGAATTCTATTTCATTAATTCATTAAAAAAAAAAAAAAATGAAAATGATAAATAAAATACAAAACAAATATAAATAAAATACAAATAAAGAAACAACTTTGCTGACAATTCTAGATTTTTGTCTGGTCTAGTCGGAAGAGTCCTCCTGATATTCTGGTCTTGTATCAGTTTTGATATCTTTGAATACAAACAGAAAAGAGAGGGTAGGCTTATTACATTAAAAAAGATATGGGAATACCCATACCATAAATAAAATAAATAATTGAGCGTGAGAGCCAAATGAATCGAAAGATTCATGTTTGGTTCGGGAAGAGATCATGGAAGTTTTGAAATTAATGGTAAGATAATCTACTTTCATTAAATGATTTATTAGATAATCGAAAACAGAGGATTTTGAATACTATTCGAAATTCGGAAGAATTACGTAAAGGGGCCATTGAGCAGCTCGAAAGAGCCCGGGCTCGCTTACGTAAAGTGGAAATGGAAGCAGATGAGTATCGAATGAATGGATACTCTGAAATAGAACGAGAAAAACAAAATTTGATTAATGCCACTAGTAATAGTTTGGAACAATTAGAAAATTACAAAAATGAAACCCTTCAGTTTGAACAACAAAGAGCGATTAATCAGGTCCGACAACGAGTTTTCCAACAAGCCTTACAAGGAGCTTTAGGAACTCTGAATAGTTGCTTGAATAGCGAGTTACATTTCCGTACGATCCGTGCTAATATTGGCATTCTCGGGGCCATGCAAGAAATAACTGATTAGCCCTTCTCTTTTTAGTTTATAGTTTAGGCATTATTTTATTCTTTTCCTTCCTAAAAAAAAAATAAAGAAACACTGATGGTAACCCTTCGAGCCGACGAAATTAGTAATATTATCCGTGAGCGTATTGAACAATATAGTAGAGAAGTAAAGATTGTGAATACCGGTACCGTACTTCAAGTAGGCGACGGAATTGCTCGTATTCATGGTCTTGATGAAGTAATGGCAGGTGAATTAGTAGAGTTTCAAGAGGGTACAATAGGCATTGCTCTGAATTTGGAATCAA